ATTAGATTATTTGTTAAAACTAATTGATTTAAATGCTCATTCCATTTGATAAATAAAGGTGAAGATGTTGTTGATAATAAACCTTTGTAATTTGAAAGTAATTGTTTTCCATCATTTAATAATTCTTCATGACAAAATAAATTGTTATTTTTTGATTTTATTAAAGGGAAATCATATTTTAAAATAGAACGAGTATTATTATTATCTAAAGTAACAGGAAATAATCGTTGGATAATTTGTAATGTTCCTTTAAATTGTTGATTATATGGATCATTTAAAGCAGATTTTGAGTTAAGAAAAAGACTTTTAAAAGCATCAAAATGATTCATCTTTGAATAATAAAAATTTGATTCATAATAGTTTGATAAAGCTTTTCTTCGTAAAAATAATTCATTTTCTTCAAATTCAGATAATATTAATTGATTAGGTTGGCGAGAAATAAATGAATCAATTTCACCATTTAATACAAGCCTATATAACGGATTTGTATAATATGATTGTTTAACTTCTTCACCAATTTCCCCATCCATTAAAACGTCATCTTCCTCCCATTGAAAGATTTCATCATCTAAATCGACAGGTAGAAATTCTGCTTTAAAATTATTATCAATTCTTTCTCTCCAATCACATAACTCTTCATGCACATCATCATCTTGATATTCATAATATGTTGTATATGTATCATAAATATCATTTAAAATAGGGTCAATAACATTTGTTGATTTTAAGTAACTTTTTGTAGTTAAATCTTGAATTTCTTTGTATTTTTTTTCAGAAACGTGGATATCTTTTTCAGAATCATAAAATTTTGATTTAAATTTTGGCTGCTTTAAAATTCTATATGGATGGACCCCTACTCCATTCCTTTTTGTTATATCAGATCGAGAAGCCCAAGAATATTCTGCTTGATAATTAACTTGCTCAAATGTTAATCCATTTTTGTATTCTTTAGAATCAATTGACATAATATCTGTATAGAAAAAATCATTATCAAAAACTTGGTATATGTCTCGTTCACCACTAAGTCCACCATACTCAACGACATCTTCCGAATTAGAATTCATAATAATATTTGAAATTCTGATATCATTTGGAATAAAACCCAACGGTTTGGTAATCCAATAACTTATATCATAATGTGAAAATGATGACATTGTCATACCAATAATAAGAGTAAATATAAAAGTTGTAATTTTTTGAATTATTAGTTTCTTTCCAATAAAAATACCTCTAATCTCGGGGTTTTCAATATAATCCGTGTATGTTTCATCAGAAAACAAATTTGGTTTCGATAAATTATTAATTAATGATTGTGTTTTATTATCTATACGATCTGTTGAAATATCTAGTAAAGATTTTTCACGAGATACAAAAAGAGAAATATCAGTAAAAAATTTTTCGATATTTAGAAAAATTGAATCTAATTTTTTTATTTTATTTTTAATTTTAATGACTAAAAATTTTAAAAATGAAAAACTAGTAAAAATTAGAATAAGCGGAATTGAAAAAATTAATTTTAATATTTTAATTACTATTTTACGTATAAACTTTATACTATACTTCGTTATTTCAAATAATAATTGAATAAGAATTCTTAAAAGGATACTTATTTTGTGCAAAATTGTTATTTTTTTTTGTTTATCTTTAGATTCAAGTTTTTGTTTATCTTTAGATTCAAGTTTTTGTTTGTCTTTAGAACCAATTTTTTGTTTTTCTAAAAGATTAGACTTTTTAAAAGTATTTGTGTATAATAGCCATTCGTTAGGAAAGAGATTTTTAAAAATCTCTTGAAATTTTGAAATTATTAAATATTCTTGATGAAATTCTTTGTTTTTCCATTGTTTTGAGAACAATAATGGAAAACTAAGATTTGCCAACCGATCTGTAAATTCAATGAATAATCGATAAATAAATCTAAACATATTTAAAATATTTCGGTTTAAAGATTTAAAAATGTTTTTTGATTTAATGTATTTTTGATAGTCTTTTAAATTTTTGTTAAAATCATATTCATAATAACCTAAAAGTGTCTTTTGTTTCTTTAAGCGTAAATATACTTTTGATTTAAAATTTAATGTTATGGGTCGTTTTAAGGGTAAACTAAAACGATTTGTATTTTTATTTTTTAAAAATAGATACTTTTTACTTTGTTTTACTGCTTCAAGTCTTTTTGCTTCTTCTTTATTGTGTTTATCTTTTTTTATTTTTAAAAATTCTGATATCTCTTTTCGAATTTTTTGTTCCGCATGTTCGTTGATTTTTTTTTCCTCTTCCAATTTTGTTTCAATAATGTCTTGATTTTGTTCATCAAGGTAATAAATTTTAAAGAATTTTAAATACAATTTAAAAAAAGCTTGATTATAAAGATAAGAAAAAAATAAACAACCAATTAATAGTCCAATTAAATAACTTAAATGAATTACAATATACTCATTTAAATTTGTCACAAAAGAAATATCTAAAACATTAGATCCTGTACCAAAATTTATCGAGTTTAAATAAGAAAATAAATACCCATTTTCTGTCCACGATAATAAAAAATGTAAAGCAAAGATTTTACCTACTTTTATTCTTTTTTTTCTATCACTTATATCTATTTTTAATTTTTTAGCGTGCACTAATTTACGTGGAATCTTTGAGAGTTTTTTTCTTTTTATGATTCTTCTTTCACGTTTTAAAAGAATAGGAAGAATTTTTTTTTGTCTTTCTTCTTCAATTTCTAATTTCTTGAGAAGAACTGTTTCTCTTCGTTGTTTTTTAAGAATTATTAGTTTTTTTTTCAATTTTTTAAAGAATTTCAATGAAACATTGGAAAGTTTACTTTTCCTTACTTTAGTACTGATTACATTGTAAGTATTTTTTGAAGAATAAATTACTCTTTTTTTTATTCGTTTTATTATACCAACTAATTTTCGTTTAATTTTAATAACTTTTCGTCTTTTTTTATTAATTCCTACTTTAATACGTAAAAGTTTTAATTTAAATTTTCTTTTCTGTAATTTTAATTTTTGAGCAAACCTTTTTTTTCTTTTTTTAAAATTAAATAATGAAAGTTTTTTTGTTGTTTTTAATTTAAGGAATTTTTTATTAGTTCTTTTTTTTTTTCTAATCTTTTTCTTTTTTCTTAAAATTTCAAGATCCTTTATTTTTTCATATAATTTTTCACGTTTGAATCTAAGCCTTGTTTGTTTATCTAGTTCTTTTATTAATAAATCCTCTTTTTTTTCTTTATTTTGTTGCTTTATTTTTTTTGCACGTAATTTAGCTTTTTGTTTTTGTTCTTTTTTTTTTTCAAGAGCGTTTCTGATTTCTTCTCGTTCTTTTTCGAGTATTGTTACTTTCGGTAAAAAAGATGGAGGTATTTTCTTTCTTGTTCGTTGTGTTTTTTTTAATCTTTTCACTTCATCGGTTTTTATTCGAGATAAAAATTCCGTTAGACAAACACTAATTAAATAAATTCCAAAAAAATAGTTTAACGGTTCAAGACTAAACCACTGTATTACAATTGTTTTAAATCCAAAAAATACGCAACCAAATAACGATAATAATCCACATATCCATCCAAGCGTAGAAATAAAACCTAAAAAAGGACCATAAACTAGAAACACATAAAAGCTTATTAATTGATTACAAGAAAATGGAAGCGATAAAAAAATACTATTTAAAAATCCAATAAAAAATTTGTTTTCTAAATAAATTGGTAATTGTAGTAAAGTTAATGATCCTGTTGCTTGAACATTAAAAAAAATATTCTTATTTAAAATTGAGTTAATAAATTCATCATGTAGTAACGAAATATTACTGAAACTATTTAAACAATTCCCCGATACTGAATTTATTAAAAAATTTTTCACAGAACATATTAATGGACCAAAAAAATAAAAGAATTGGGCAGATTCAAATTCTTCTGTATAAGTATATATATTCTGCATTGGACCTCTAAGAAATTCACCAAAATCAGCTGGAAAATTTAATAGACCTGTCAAATCACCCAAATTTGTAAATGCGTAAATGTTTAAAGGAGAGCTTCTATTTGGATTTTGAAAAAATCTATGAATTTTTATAGGATATTTAATATCTAAAAATTCTTGAATATCAAAATTTATAAAATCAAATTCTAGATAATTAAAATTAAAAAAGTATTCTATAAAATTTTTTGGAATTTCATTTATTATGAAATAATATTTTAAATTTCTTAAAGAAAACCTATATTCTTGAATATTAAAAAAATTAAATTCTAATTTATTTCTATTGAAACCTTGAAAAACAGGATAATCAAAAGACAAATATTCTTCATAATTTATATTTGAGTAACAAAAATCGCAATAATTTATATTAAATGAACCAAATTCCTTTTTTCCAGGGAAAAAATCAAATTTACTCAACGTTTCAATTCCTACATTAATTGGTGTTTTAAGAGTATCGAAATTTAAATAATAAAAAAAATGATCAATATTCCAATAAACTCCATCAATAATTTCTTTTAATAAGTTATCATATGACATAATTTTATTTTTTAATTATAAGTTATAAATTTAATAATAAAAACAGAAATCCTATATAGATATATTTTTTTTTAAGTTACTAATGATTGTTATTTATTCTTAATGCAAACATATATATAATTTATCGAATTTAATTATATATATATTTACATGTGTTATATTATACCATATAATGTCGATAATTTTAAATAATAGCTCTTCTGGTGAAATTGGTATACACATTGGTTTTAGGAACCAATGCCTATAGGCTTAAGGGTTCAAGTCCCTTGAAGAGTAGTTTTTTTTCCATTTGTTTTTTAATCTATTAAACAGATTTTTTATGGTATTCGAGATTGACGGGATTTGAACCCGCAACTTCCGCCGTGACAGGGCGGTGCTCTAACCGATTGAACTACAATCCCTATAAAAATATTTTTAATCATATATTAATGTAATTAAAACAATTACTTTTTGAATATATGTTACTAAATAATTAGTTTGGGAAGATGGCAGAGAGGTCGATTGCATCGGTTTTGAAAACCGTCGTAGCAATAGCTACCGAGGGTTCGAATCCCTCTTTTCCCATTTCATATAAAAATTAAATGAGTCTGGAGGGATTCGAACCCCCGACTTTATAGTTCGTAGCCATATACTCTAATCCAACTGAGCTACAGACCCATTACTATATATTTTTTTATTATTCATATATACTATTGTATCATATTTAAGAACATTTTATAATTATTTTTTTATAAAAGACTTGGGCTTGTAAATTTATTTTAAATTTGAAATAAAAATTTTAAACTTAGAGTAGAGAATAAAAATCTTAGAAGATAAATTATGATGTATAATCTTTTAAAAACAGAATCAACGAATAATTTATTGTTGTGTAAACGTGATCATGAAATCAGAATTTATTCAACGTGCATAGGTTGTACTCAATGTGTTAGAGCATGTCCAACTGATGTATTAGAAATGGTACCCTTTTCAACTTGCAAAGCAAAGCAAGTTGTTACTGTACCAAGAATTGAGGATTGTGTTGGTTGTAAACGTTGCGAATCAGCATGTCCTACAGACTTTTTAAGTATTCGAGTTTATTTAGGTGGAGAAACAATAAGAAGTATGGGACTAGCATATTAAATTCTTTTTACTTTAAAATTTAAATATACTTAATAAATAATATTAAGTATATTTTCCTCAATAGCTCAGTGGTAGAGCAATCGGCTGTTAACCGATTAGTCGTAGGTTCAAATCCTACTTGGGGAGACTTGCTTGCTAAAAAAAAAGCCTATTTAACTCAATTGGTTAGAGTATCCGTCTCATACGCGGAATGTTACTAGTTCAAATCTAGTAATAGGCAACCTTGCATAGTTATAATTTTATATATTCTTTATTTTTAATTTTCAATTTAATTGAAGGATATTAATACAATGGAAACTAATACTTTAGGATTAGTGCGACATGTTAAAGTCTTGTGTTCTTAAAGAGGAGCAAAAAAAATAGTAATAAAGTAATATGATTTAAATTAGAATCAAAAAATTAAGTAAATAAGTCTTTATGTTTGTTAATCTAATTTATTATGACAATAAAATTTTACTTTTCAAAATTCTTTATTTACTTTCATAGAAAAATTTTTAAAAAATTTTTCAGAGAAGACAAGAAACATGGTAACAATGACAAAGAAAAGGGTTATTGATTGGGATGTTAAAAAATAGGGATTACTTTATTATTATATCAGAGAAAGTAGCTGATTACATATCTCTGTCTCTATAAGCTATCAATTACTAAAATGGTGTTAGGTAGAGCCAATATCGATTTTTTTTTAAGGATATTTGTTGAATTAAATAATATTTAACTGGTTTGATTTTATTTTTCTAAATATGTTAAACATGAGCTATATGCGGTGAAAATTGCATGTTTAGTTCTTAGGGGATTATGAATTACCCGACATAGCAGTAGCACTTTTTATTTTGATACCAACATCATTTCTTTTAATTTTATATGTAAAAACAGCTGCAAAAGAGTCGATTTAGTAATAACAATAGAAAATAAATAGTTAAAATTTGACATATTTCTTTTTTATACGTTATAATATAAGTAAGCAAATAGCAGTTGATAAATTTATTGTTCTTTTATTTTTCAACGTTCTAAAAAATAGAAATCATCAGAGAGTTTGATCCTGGCTCAGGATGAACGCTGGCGGTATGCCTGACACATGCAAGTCGAACGAAAAGATTTTTTCTTTTAGTGGCGCACGGGTGAGTAACGCGTAAGAATTTGCCTTTAGGTAGAGAATAACAATTGGAAACGGTTGCTAATACTCTATATGCTGGGAAGTGAAATAATGTGTGTAACTATTACACTTTGCCTAAAGAGAAGCTTGCGTCTGATTAGCCTGTTGGTAAGATAATAGCTTACCAAAGCTATTATCAGTAGCTGGTCTGAGAGGACAAACAGCCACACCGGAACTTAGATACGGTCCGGACTCCTACGGGAGGCAGCAGTGAGGAATTTTCCGCAATGGGCGAAAGCCTGACGGAGCAATACCGCGTGGAGGATTAAAGCCCATGGGTTGTAAACTCCTTTTCTTAGAGAAGAAGTTCTGACGGTATCTAAAGAATAAGCATCGGCTAACTCCGTGCCAGCAGCCGCGGTAATACGGGGGATGCAAGCGTTATCCGGAATTATTGGGTGTAAAGCGTCTGTAGGTTGCTTATTTAAGTCAGTTGTTAAATATTAGGACTCAATCTTGAAACAGCAACTGAAACTATTAAGCTAGAGTTGAGTAGAGGCAGAAGGAACTCCGAGTGTAGTGGTGAAATGCGTAGATATTCGGAAGAACACCGAAGGCGAAAGCATTCTGCTGGGCTATTACTGACACTGAGAGACGAAAGCGAGGGGAGAGAATGGGATTAGATACCCCAGTATTCCTCGCCGTAAACGATGGATATTAGATATTAGGTAATAGAATTGATCTAGTATCGAAGCTAACGCGTTAAATATCCCACCTGGGGAG